CATAATATCATTATACTCATCAATCAAATTCCTCCTATCTTTTTTTTTTTCTTTGATAAAGGGGTATTTTCATGGGTTTGCCTTGGTATCGTGTTCATACCGTCGTATTGAATGATCCCGGTCGGTTGCTTGCTGTCCATATAATGCATACAGCTCTAGTTTCTGGGTGGGCTGGTTCAATGGCTCTATACGAATTAGCCGTTTTTGATCCCTCTGACCCCGTTCTTGATCCAATGTGGAGACAGGGTATGTTTGTTATACCCTTCATGACTCGTTTAGGAATAACCAATTCATGGGGAGGTTGGAGTATCACAGGAGGAACTGTAACAAATCCGGGTATTTGGAGTTACGAGGGTGTGGCCGGGGCGCATATTGTGTTTTCTGGTTTGTGCTTTTTGGCAGCTATCTGGCATTGGGTGTATTGGGATCTAGAAATATTCCGTGATGAACGTACAGGAAAACCTTCTTTGGATTTGCCCAAGATTTTTGGAATTCATTTATTTCTATCAGGGTTAGCTTGCTTTGGGTTTGGTGCATTTCATGTAACGGGCTTGTATGGTCCTGGAATATGGGTGTCCGATCCTTACGGACTAACTGGAAAAGTACAATCTGTAAGTCCTGCGTGGGGCGTAGAAGGTTTTGATCCTTTTGTTCCGGGAGGCATAGCCTCTCATCATATTGCAGCAGGGACATTGGGCATATTAGCAGGCCTATTTCATCTTAGTGTTCGTCCGCCCCAACGCCTATACAAAGGGTTGCGTATGGGTAATATTGAAACTGTTCTTTCCAGTAGTATCGCTGCTGTCTTTTTTGCGGCTTTTGTTGTTGCCGGAACTATGTGGTATGGTTCGGCAACTACCCCCATCGAATTATTCGGTCCCACCCGTTATCAATGGGATCAGGGATACTTCCAGCAAGAAATCTATCGAAGGGTTGGTGCCGGACTAGCTGAAAATCAGAGTTTATCAGAAGCCTGGTCTAAAATTCCTGAAAAATTAGCTTTTTATGATTACATCGGCAATAATCCCGCAAAGGGGGGATTATTCAGAGCGGGCTCAATGGATAACGGGGACGGAATAGCTGTTGGATGGTTAGGGCACCCTATCTTTAGAGATAAAGAGGGGCGTGAGCTTTTTGTACGTCGTATGCCTACTTTTTTTGAAACATTTCCGGTAGTTTTGGTAGATGGAGACGGAATTGTGAGAGCCGATGTTCCTTTTCGAAGGGCGGAATCGAAGTATAGTGTTGAGCAAGTAGGGGTAACTGTTGAGTTCTATGGTGGCGAACTTAACGGAGTCAGTTATAGTGATCCTGCAACTGTGAAAAAATATGCTAGACGCGCTCAATTAGGTGAAATTTTTGAATTAGATCGTGCTACTTTGAAATCTGATGGTGTTTTTCGTAGTAGTCCGAGGGGTTGGTTCACTTTTGGGCATGCTTCGTTTGCTTTGCTCTTCTTTTTCGGACACATTTGGCATGGTGCTAGAACCTTGTTCAGAGATGTTTTTGCGGGGATTGATCCAGATTTGGATGCTCAAGTAGAATTTGGAACATTCCAAAAACTTGGGGATCCAACTACAAGGAGACAGGTAATCTGATAAACATTGATCTGATATGGTATCTTTCGCTTCTATTGGATTTTTTTTGATTTAACTTTCTACATAGATTACCAGATCAATTTTGCTGGATTTAAATCGCCCTTTTCTTTGACTCTTGTCTTTATCTGGGAGATGCTCCCAAATGAACAGGTGTGGAAGCTATAATTGTAAACCACGATCGAATTTATGGAAGCATTGGTTTATACATTCCTCTTAGTCTCGACTCTAGGAATCATTTTTTTCGCTATCTTTTTTCGAGAACCGCCTAAGGTTCCGACTAAAAAATGATTTTTGATTATCTCAATTATAGTTAAAGTATAATGTTACTTTATAAATACTAATGAATTAATGCATTAAAGTCAAGTAATGAGCCGCCCAACACGGGCGGCTCATTACTTGACTTCAATTAGTCCCCATGTTCTTCAAATGGATCTCTTAGTTGTTGAGAGGGTTGCCCAAAAGCGGTATATAAGGCGTACCCGGTAAAACTTACAAGTAAACCAGATATAAAGATGGCGACTAGGGTTGCTATTTCCATTATTATAAAATTTCAAGACCACAATGGATCTATGATAAGATCGGTTATTTACAACGGTATGATTTACAAAGTCAATAAAATTCAATCAATGCAATAGGATTTATGGCTACACAAACCGTTGAGAATAATTCGAGATCTGGTCCAAGACCAAGACAGACTGGTCTAGGAAGTTTATTGAAACCGTTGAATTCGGAATATGGTAAAGTAGCGCCCGGATGGGGAACTACCCCGTTGATGGGTGTCGCAATGGCTCTCTTCGCGGTATTCCTATCTATTATTTTGGAGATTTATAACTCTTCCGTTTTACTGGATGGAATTTCAATGAATTAGGTTCATAGGAATTGCGAAGTACTGTCTTTTCAATCCAAAGTGAATTACTTAGGACTAGGATTTTTAGGTCATTCCGGCAGTTTGACCGTGAAATTCCTTTGTTTCGGTATTTCCGGAATATGAGTGTGTGACTTGTTATAATTGATCCTATTGATAGTACAGAGAATGGGTCTGTCATCTTGAGAGAGATGGGTTTTGCCTCGTCGGATATTCATTCTAGTATCTGGAGCACGGAATATATGGAATGAAATAGATCAAGAAAAGAAATATTTAAACTATGATTCATACCTACTATTCAGTCAGACCTCGCGACCGGACTCAAAAAATTTCAAAGATTTCTTTTCTAATTTCTAATTATTCTTCAATTTTTTGTTTGCTTATTTTGACCAACGGACAAATGTTTCTATGGATTTAGAGTCATTTCATCTATTCATTGAATAAGTGATGATCAAAAGGTTTTTACTCAGATAACCCTTGGGCTTAGCTTAGGGACTTTATTCAATCATCGTGGTTCTAGTATGAATCTTAGGTTTCAATCGAATCATAGGGTCTCAACAAGAGAATTCCTAGCAATTAGAAACAAAAAGAAATCCACATTATACAAAAAATTAAAATTGAGAGACCGAGAAAATTCAAGAGGCCCGTAATGATCAACATAAAAACGAATGAAATGAGCTGACTTGATATTTTGGCATTGTCATCACTAAAGAAGAGCTTCGGTTTTTTTTGCACTTCGTCGTATTTTCAGAGAAGGTTGGATGGAGTACTAAGAAGAAGTTTCAAATTTCCTATTACATATCCGTTGCAACCAGTATTGGGGTGTTTTTGCTTGAGCTGTACGAGATGAAAGTCTCATATACGGTTCTCAGAGGGGGAGTTCCCTTGGTTTACCTATCTCAATAAAGTATATGATTGGTTCGAAGAGCGTCTCGAAATTCAGGCGATTGCAGATGATATAACTAGTAAATATGTTCCTCCACATGTCAACATATTTTATTGTCTAGGAGGAATTACGCTTACTTGTTTTTTAGTACAAGTAGCTACGGGGTTTGCCATGACTTTTTACTATCGTCCAACCGTTACCGAGGCTTTTACCTCGGTTCAATACATAATGACTGAAGCTAACTTTGGTTGGTTAATCCGATCAGTTCATCGATGGTCAGCAAGTATGATGGTCCTAATGATGATCCTGCACGTATTTCGTGTCTATCT